CCCGCCATTACTTCATCAAGACCATAAATACGGGCAATGCCGTCGCCTACTTGAAGTACGGTACCGGTATTTACAACCTTTACTTCCCTATTATATTGCTCAATACGTTCACGAATAATATTACTAATTTCATCTGCTCGAATGGTTACCATGAGTATTTCTTAATTATTATTATTATTTTTTTTTTTCAAAAAAAAAAAAAAAAATAATAATGCCTAGAGTAGAAGGACTAATCGCTTATTTCTTTCAGCGTGTCAAACATCCCAATATTAGCATTGATGGTACGTAAATGTAACTCATTGTTCAAAGAACTATTCAGAGTTCCTAGAGCTCCTTGTAAGGCTTGTTGGAAAACCCGTTGTCGGACTTGATTACTCGCTCTTTGTTGTTCAAAATGAATGGTTTCATTTTTGTAAATTTCTAATTGTTCCAAAGTTTTATAAGTTGAATTAATCAAATTCAATTTTTCTCGTTCTATATCAGAGTATCCATTCACTCGAAACTGATCTGCTTCCATTTCCACTTTCTTTAAACGTGCCCGGGCTTTTTCCAGCTGTTCAATAGCCCCCCCGCGCAGTTCTTCTGAATTTCGAATAGTCTTCAAGATCCTCTGTTTTCGATTATCTAATAAATCATTTAATGAAAGTAGATTATCTTTCCATTTATTTAAAAACTTCCACGATCCCTTCCCGAACCAAACATGAATCTTTCGATTCATTTGGCTCTCGCGCCCAATTACTTTAATACTTTAATTATTTATGAGAAATTCCCGTATTTTTTTTAATATTAATAGAATGAGCCTATCCTCCCTTCTTTATTCATATTGAAAAAAAATCTCAAAACTGATCACTAATACAAGACCAGAATATTCGTAGGACTCTTCTGACCAAACAAATAATTGTCAGCAACGTTGTTTCTTTTTTTTTTTTTTTTTTAATCCAAAGAATTCTTCTTAATTTATACGTAGGTCATCGATTCAGCATTAGATAAAAAAGAGGGGTTGAAATACTCATAATTTTTTCCAATAAATAAATTGAAAAAATAAGAATATCCAAATAAAGGGTTCAAATCGTTTTATCGATATGAGTGTTCTATATTGAAAAAACTTTCTTTTCTAATTATTCATTTTGAAATCATTTTCATATTAATTAATATGAAAATATTAACCTAGTAGTAGAAAGAGTACCTTGCTGAGTGTGGACTTCAAACGATTTAGCTTTAACCATGTTAATTGTTAACACATTATTGGTTGATAGAGAATCAAAGTAGATTTACCAATGAATCACGAAATGCTATGGTTCTGAAATATGATTTATTAATTTATTCAAAAGTAATTCGCGCGATCATGCACCTTTGCAGTTCTAACGAAAAAAAAAAAGTGCAGTTGGTTGGATCCAGCCTATTCTTGAAATAAACAACTCGCACACACTCCCTTTCCAAAAAAAATCAATACACCGAACACTACACTTAGATTTATTGGATTTGTTGCTAAAATATCGGTATTAAACCCGAAACTCCCGGCGGATGACCAGTAACCCAAGGAAAGGAAAGAATCGGTTACATTTTTCATATAATCTCCTCTTCTATAATAGATAGACTAATTATCTATTTATTTTTATTTTTTTATATCTTTATTTGATTTTCTTTTTTTGTAATTTCCTATTTTATATTTGAACTCTTTTTCTTTTAGAAAGAAAATCAAAATAGAGTTCAAAATATATTGATTTATAAATATAAATCAATGGATTTTTTTTTATTTTAGAATTAGGTACCAGGCCTTATGTCAATTCTGAAATATCTCCTTTGTTGTAAAACTTCCTACAAAAAATGTTTCATTGGAATAAGAAGAGGAAGGAAGAAGGCGAGTCGGTATGCTAATTCCTCATCCTCCAATCAGTCCTTCCCCATGGGTTATTGTCCCAACAAATAAATAATTGTAGGAGTGAAATCTGAATATAATTCAAAAAAGCGAGAGTGGTAAGTTCAAGGAAATAACCTAAGAAAAAATAGGTATTGTTATAGGATTAAACAAAGGGATTCGCAAATAAAAGTGCTAAGGCTACAACCAGTCCATAAATTGTTAAAGCTTCCATAAAAGCCAAACTAAGCAATAAAGTACCTCGTATTTTTCCCTCCGCCTCGGGCTGTCTCGCGATCCCTTCTACAGCTTGGCCCGCAGCAGTACCTTGACCAACCCCAGGTCCAATAGAAGCAAGACCGACGGCCAACCCAGCAGCAATAACGGAAGCGGCAGAAATCAGTGGATTCATGATAAGTTCCTCACACCAAAATAAGTAAATAGTTAATGATACGATCAACCAAGAAATTATGACTTAATTATTCCATCGCTAAGATCTATACAGTCGAAGGAACTAAGAACTCTGAATTGAAGTAATAATATTATTGAATCGTTAGAACTACTTCCATATTTCTTTTTTAGTTTCTATTCACATAATTTTTGTGAATCCATATGACTTTTTTTTTTCATTTCTTTGTTTTTTCCAAACCATTCGAATTTTTATTTTTTTTTCTTGATTGAATCTATTTACTCATTCAATATTCACTTTATTCATTGAATAAATATTTCATTCACAATTACAAACGAAAGGGAAGGACTTCTATTGGAATCCCTATCTAAATCTAAATTTACAGTATTAGATATTAATTAGATATATTTTTACTTCATATATAACTAATTAATATCTAATATCACATATACATGTGTTTCTTCCATAACGTAAATCAACTATTCATATCTTACATTCAATCGGATTCTAGAATAATTCTTCGAAAGATTCACAAGAGTTGTCTTATAGCAATTAGATTACATACATCTAGTTCAGCACCTCCTTAATCCATTTTTTTTATAAATTGAACTTTTTTTTCTAGATTTTTCTTTTCTTATTCGACTACATGGGTACAATCAATCTACATGGACAAATTCCTTAGATCGAATCATTACATCAAAATAGTAGTATTTGATTGATCTAAGTTAATGTAATTTATTATTTATTAAAATTCTCTTTTGGTCAATCGTTGAATTGGATGAAATCAACTTGAATGGACATCATTCTATATAACAATAACATCTTTTGAAAGAATAGCACGCCATAATACTATAAGTAATAGTATACAAATTATTATTCAGATTATGATTACTAATAGCTAATAATTATGGTTACTGATAGCTAATAATGTTGAATATTGGAATTAAATGAACAAAACAATATAAAGAGAATATTCATTGGAGAGGGTATAAATTATAAATGGACCTAACTGGAATTTTAGGAAAAAGATCTTTTAGATCTCTTTCCTTTTTTTTACTTCCCTGTTTGTTGCAACTCCCTAATATCTCTAAGATCTTAAGCTTTTTTACTATTCCTCTCTAGATCGTATATATCTTATTTATATTATAGAATATATTCTATAATTTTTTATAATTTTGATTATATAATTGATTTATATATTATGTTCCCTAAGCAGATTATCTTGATCCGCGCATATATTGCGTAAGTCTTAAGCTAAAAAAAGCCTATTTCGAAAACTAGTCAATGATGACTCTCCATGGATTCGCCTATATAAGCCGCAGCTAAAGTTGCAAAAATAAGAGCTTGAATACCACTTGTAAATAATCCAAGTAACATGACAGGTATAGGAACCACTGAAGGTACTAAAGAAACAAGAACAACAACTACTAATTCATCAGCTAATATATTTCCGAAAAGTCGAAAACTAAGTGATAAGGGTTTTGTGAAATCTTCTAAGATATTAATGGGTAAAAGGATTGGAGTTGGTTGAATGTATTTACCGAAATAACCTAATCCTTTTTTGGTAAGACCCGCATAGAAATATGCTACTGACGTGAGTAAAGCTAAAGCAACGGTAGTATTTATATCATTTGTAGGTGCGGCTAATTCCCCATGAGGTAACTGTACGATTTTCCAAGGTAAAAGAGCACCTGACCAATTCGAAACAAAAATAAATAGAAACAAAGTTCCAATAAAGGAAACCCATGGACCGTATTCTTCTCCAATCTGAGTTTTGCTCACGTCTCGAATGAATTCAAGGACATATTCGAAGAAATTCTGACTGTCAGTAGGAATGGTTTGTGGATTACGAACAGCTATAATGGCTGAACCTAATAAGATAGCAATTACAACCCAAGAAGTAATAAGTACTTGGGCATGGACTTGAAAACCTCCTATTTGCCAATACAAATGTTGGCCAACTTCCACACCAGATATATTGTATAACCCCTTTAGTGTGTTGATAGAACATAATAGAACATTCATATTCCCCTCTGAAAGAAATAGAACTAAAAAAAAAAAAAGAATTATTTTGATTCAACCATCTATTTTTGACTTGCCTACTTGAATTATATATTTTTGATATCAACTAATCACATAATACCCCTAAGTTACTTGTATCTCTTTTGCGCGATTAAAGAATCGTAACCGATTTCAGAAATCTATGGAGTTACAAAAATGGAGTTCCAAAAATAATTTATTTATCTTATTATTAATATGAATCACGTATTTCGTATATAGCTAGAACGACCCTCACAAATTGCAAATACTAATTTGTTAAGAATTAATCGGATTGAAGCTATAGCATCATCATTTGCTGGAATCGAAATATCTGCGAGATCGGGGTCACAATTTGTATCGATTAAACAAATCGTTGGAATTCCCAAAATGATACATTCTCGAAGAGCCGTATATTCTTCTTGCTGATCAACGATTATTACAATATCGGGTAATTCCATCATATATTGAATTCCGCCCAGATATGTTTGCAAGTGAGATAATTGTCTCTTCAACATAGCCGAATCTCGTTTCGGAAGACGGTTGAGTCTCTCTATCTTTTGTTCCGTTCTCAAGTCCCTGAACTTATGAAGTATCGTTTCCGTAGTATACCAATTCGTCAACATACCACCGAGCCATTTTTTATTAACATAATGACAACGAGCCCTTATTGCAGCCCGTGCTACTAAATCAGCTGCTTTATTTTTGGTACCAACAATTAAGAATTGTTTTCCCCTACTTGCTGCATCAAAAACTAAATTACAAGCTTCTGATAAAAAACGAGCGGTTCTAATAAGATTTATAATATGAATACCCTTACGCTTTGAAGAGATATAAGGTGCCATTCTAGGATTCCATTTACTAGTACCATGACCAAAATGAACCCCTGCTTCCATCATCTCTTCCAAATTGATGTTCCAATATCTTCTTGTCATTTCTCTCCCCACACTTCCTCTCTTTTTTTTTTTAAAAAAAAGAGACGAGGTACCCTGAAATAGAAATAAATAATTGTTCCGATGGAACCTTCTTTTCTACCTCTAACGGATATTAGCCGTTGATACATGATTCAAGCTATTCATTTATTTCTATTCTATTTGTTATTATCTTTATTACTATTACCAAATAAAATACCAATAGTTAAGAATCTGCTCTTAGGAATCATTAAATCCTCGCAATGATTGTTTGGGTGTGGGTGTATCGTATAAATTCTTTGAAATGAAAAAATCAAATAATTCTCTGTGGTAGAACAATATATCTCTCATTTTCACCTTGAATAAATCATTCTTTTTTGTTTCGAAAGGAATGTTGTTAGGTTGCCTTGAACGTTGCACTAATCCTTTGAATCCAGTACCAACGGGTACCATCCCCCCGAGAACAACGTTCTCTTTCAGACCTTTCAACCAATCGATACGACCCCGGAGAGCGGCTTTTGCTAAAACTCTAGCAGTTTCTTGAAAACTCGCTTCGGATATGAAACTTTGAGTATTTAGAGATGCTTTCGTTATTCCCAATAAGATGGCTCGGTAACGGATCGCTTCTTCCAAAGCACGCCCTGTTCGTTCCGCCCGCAACAATTCAATTAGTTCTCCGGGTGAAAAAACATTAGACATTCTATCTTCTGAAACCAACACTTTTGATGTTATTTGACGCACAATAATCTCTATATGCCGATTATGAATCTGCACCCCCTGAGATCGATACACTTTTTGTATCTTATTAACCAAAGAGATACGACTTTGTACTATAGTTAGCTCAGCACCAATCAAGAATCCCCAAGGAATTCCAAGAATTTTTGCTATGCGCTCGTTCCAACCCTCAATCCTCTTTTCTAGGTTCATCGATATTGAATCAATCGAACGAACTTCTAACACTTGTTCCACTTTTGGAAGACCTTGCGTTATATCTCCAGATCTCGACTTTTCATATATAAATGTAACTAACGTATCTCCTTCGTAAAGGATTTCTCCATAATGACCATGAACAGTTGCTCCCAGAGTGGCCAAATAAGGCTTAGCTGATCTTATTACTACAGAGTCAATTTGAACAATTAGAACTTGACCCGATTTTAGGTGCGGTCCGTTTTTCGCTATACATACATTTTCACAAATAAATTGCCCAAGGCTAATTCTAATTATTGTAGATGTTTCTTCACAATAATTATGATGGAGAAAATGCCAATTCAAATTGAATGGATTTAAAAGGGTGTTACTGCATGGATCGGGATTATAAATTCTACCATTTTCATCTATTAAATAATATTTAAGTACTTGAAAAGTCTGTTTTAAATTGTCAAGTTGTAAATATTTAGTTACCGAGATCTGATTATAAGTTATTAAATGGTAAAATGAATCAAAATTCTTACTTTTAGGGGCTCTTCCTAATCCTAAAGGCCCCAACAAATTCCTAATTGGAATTAGAGTATCTCTTTTCATTGATTCTTTTTTTATTCCATTGTAATATTTTGCATCGTTGAATGGACCCATTTGAAAACAATTAGATAATGACAAAATTATAAAAGATTGAGAATCCTTATTCCTATTCAACAACGTACGAATAGTTACTTGATTTTGACTAAGTGATTGTTGAATCCTTGCCTTGGAATAAATCGAATAAAATGGATTGATATTGTTGGGATCTGACCTCTCATCAAAGATCAATCCTGAACCTGACGGATCTTTCCTTTTTCTGATATACGAAATATAGGATTTTACTAAATCGATTCGCAGGAAATCTCGAATCAGACCATTTGTATTTACTTCAACAAAAGAAGCGTGGGCTTCTTCGACAGAAGAACTTTTTTTGTCTTGGTCCCAATTCAACAATAAACAAGTCCGAACTAATTGAATACTTGTGCCATAAATTCCCCGAATGGGTTTGCCATTTCCATAAAGGATATAATTGACAACTCTAAGTTCCAGATTATCCCTTTCATGCAACAGATGCTGGGAGAAAAGTGTTACGAAATTTATACCGTCTGCTATTTCATATATGATTACAGGTCGAGCCAAAACAAAATACTTTTTTTTGTTAGGTGTGATCCATTGGACATAGATCCAATTTTTCAATTTTATTTTGGATTCCTTAGCATTTTTTTTTGCCGTTCCAAGTGGTATAAAGATACCATTGTGTCGGGATATCTTATCCATATTTCCAGGAAAATGGATATCTCCAGAAAAGATTTTAAGTTCAATCCTTT